TTTGATTTCTTATTTATTATTTGTTAATAGAGTTCCAACGAAAACCACCTGATTGAAGAAACTGCCAGAGTTTTTTATTTCTAGGATCAATAAAATAAGGTTTTGTTGGTATAGAACATGGGATTCTATGGGAACAATTAATAGGTACGAATAGAGCAAAAGAGGAAATAAAAAAAAAAGTCGAGAAGGTTATAGAAAACTATATACGAATCATCACTCCCTCACTTTTTACATTTACTTAATTCAATTTCGTTTGATTAGGACGAAATTCCTTAAAAACCTCCGCCCTTTTTAAAATATCCCGAACAGTTTCTGTGGGTTGAGCACCCTTTTCAAGGAAATATAGAATAGCAGGAACATTTAAATAAGTTTTATTTTTTATCGGATCATAAAAACCTACTTTACGAAGATCTCTTCCTTCTCTTCGGGATCGAACATCAATTGCAACGATTCGATAGACGGCTCATTGGGATAGATGTAGATGAATAATACCAATACCCCCCCTAGAAACGTATAGGAAGTTTTCTCCTCGTACGGCTCGAGAAAAAATGATTTGAAGTTTTATTTATGTATAGAATTACAACGGCAAATGGATCTATAAAATGATCAAATCAATATGATTAAGTCTTTTTTTCTTCTTCCTTCCTGAAGAAGAAAAAAAAAACCATTCGTACTCATAACTCAAGTTGGATAACTCTCAAATAGCTCAAAGGAAAATCTTTAGGCATTTCTTTTATTGAGTGGTCTTTAAACCCCTTTCCTTTTTGTTTGTCTCGTTTAAAATTTATTTGGATTTTTTTTTATTCTGGTCCAATTATTGAGACAATTGAAAGGGTGTTTCCTTGTTCTGGGATCCTTTATCTTTTCTTTGTTTTAAATCATTGGGTTTAGACATAACTTCGGTGATTCTTAATCCTCTCAAAATGGCAGCAACATACCTTTTTTTGTGATTTCTTTCTATCAAAGAATCATACAAACGGTTGATTCCCGCGTGATACACTTTGTATCGAAAGAGTTTTATCAATTCCAAGAAATTTTCCTTTTGGATTGGAAACTTGGAACCCTTTCGATTTCTATATCGAAGATATATTTACGAAGTTGTTGCAATTTATTGATTGGCATTAACCCTAGATCCTTGCCCTTGAGAAATGAATCAATACTTTCTACTCGAGCTCCATCATGGACTATTTACATTACAACCCAACAAAAAGAGAGGTTATAGTGGAAAAGAACAAACGATGTCGAGCCAAGAGCACCCTCATTCCTATATAAAATGGTGGACGTAAGAATCCACAACGGATCATGTCTTTCAAGTCGCACGTTGCTTTCTACCACATCGTTTCAAACGAAGTTTTACCATAACATTTCTCTAATTTGGAGCCGGTATGGAATTAATTCCATTATGGAATCATGAATAATCATTGGTTCAGTCGTTACATAGTAATCTATACTTCTTTTCTTCTATATAGATGGATAGATATTTTTATGAAGAAGTTTTAGCAAGAATTCAACTTAACCCCATATTTAATTGTATAAATGCAAGATTTTTTTTTCTATTTTCTAATAAATTTTAATAGAAAAAAAAAATAAGACTAATAAATGAGTTCTTTTTGAATATCTACATCTTCAAATAACTCAAACTCAATAGGATAGATTCACCAATCTCGCACTTCTTTATCTTTAAATACCAAGGATTCAACTAATAAAAAATCCTTAAAAATAACTAATTTATAGTTAAGTTTCCTACTTTGACATCATTATTTGAATAAACTTTTACAGTAAGAATCACGTTTGATCATCATAAAAGAGAGATATTTCTATTTCTTTTGGAATTGAATCATCAATGATTTAAAGCAGATAGATCAAACAATAAATTTTTTCTCAGGAGATGATGAATAAAAAAGACTGATGTAAGGGAAGATTAAAGTCGTTATTCTTTCATTCTGATTTTATCAATTAGCTGAAAGAATAGGACAGTGGATTTTCCTATCTATCAGATAGACTAAATGGTAGTCACTTTTATAGATATTCTATGTTAAATATTTTAATTTTCAAATTGAAGCGATCCCAATTTTTTTCACAAAGAAAAACTATTGTCACTGAAATAGAGCGATAACAATATATACATATAGGCTATGCATTTCCTCATTTTTTTTTATATACGTATTTTCGTATTTTGTTTGATGTGAGATTCAGTAATCCTTCTATAATCTTGTCATAAAGTAAAAAGTAAAGTGAATAAAATAGATGAATCACTCCTGCTTCAATCCTTACATAGATTTACAATTATTCATTAGAGCCAAAGATGAATTACTTTAAAATAAAAATAAAGTTCAAATAAAATACATCGATTACATATGTAATTTGATCATTTATTAATAAGATTCGGACAGACTCACATATTGAACTCAATACCTTCCGTTGCTGATTAACTTCTATCTACTCCCCCAATTCTATGGGAATAATAAATCATAAATCAAATAAGATAATAGATAATAAG